AATAAGATGCCTGAATAAAGGGCTATCTTGATAGGATAGATCATGTAAAATTTACTCTTATTATATATTTTAGAATTAAACTAAATCTAAAGAATTCAAAATTCTACGTGCATCATACACTAATATATAAATTGATTAAAATATAAATCTTCAGAAAAGTAAACTAATAAAAGTTAGTAGGTTCATACCCTAAATATAGAAATTATAATTCTCTTTTCTAATAAATATAAAAAAATACATCTACATAACTATTCTATTAATGAGAACAATAATTACATTAAGATCTAATAATTGAATTGGAATATGGATAGGAATAGAAATTAACCTTATATCCTTCATCCCTCTAATAATTAGACATCAAGATAAAAAAGCCTCACAAAGAATAATAATCTACTTTTTAACACAAAGAATTAGAAGAATTTGTATACTATTTGCAATCCTAATAAATAAATTTATTATATATAATTCATACGAACAAGTTTCACAATTAATTTTAATTATTAGTCTAATAATTAAATTAGGAAGAGCTCCATTCCATATATGACTACCTGAAATTATATCTAATCTAAACTGAACAAATAATATATTATTAATAACATGACAAAAGATTGCTCCTATAACCATCTTAAGAAATAATATTAATTTTCAAATAATCTTTTTATTTATTTTTTTATCAACAGGAGTTGGGGCAATTGGAGCTTTAAATCAAACATCACTTCGTAAAATTATAGCCTACTCTTCCATTAACCATTTAGGATGAATAATAATACTAATAATAATAGAAAATACATGAATAATTTACCTCTCCATTTATGCAATAATTATTGCAATAATTTTTATTATATTAATAAAAAAAAATATTCTATTTATAAACCAGATAAATAGAAATAAAATAACAACATTAGAGAAAATTACTATAGCATCATTAATAATAAGAATAGGAGGATTACCCCCATTCACAGGATTTTTACCAAAATGAATAACAATTCAAAGAATAATAAATGCTAAAATATGAATTATAATAACTTTTATAATTTTTATATCCTTAATTACCTTATTTTATTATTTACGAATAATATACCCATTAATTATAAATTATAGCACAAAAATAAAATGAATAAACCAAAACATTAATAATAAAATAACTATTTCTATTTTATCAGGTAATATTCTATTACCTATTATACTATTAATTCCAGTATTTTAAAATTTTTAAAGCTTTAAGTTAAATAAACTATTAACCTTCAAAGTTAAAAATATGTTAGGCATAAGCTTTAACAAAATGTTACTTTAGATTTGCAATCTAATATCATAAATCTATTGACTATAAAGCCAAATCTATTGATAAGAGGTTAAACACCATATATAAATTTACAATTTATAGCCTATAAAATTCAGCCATCTTATCTTTTGAATAAATGATTATTTTCAACAAACCATAAAGACATTGGATCACTATACTTTCTTTTCGGCATATGATCAGGAATAGTTGGATCTTCTATAAGTTGAATTATTCGAGTAGAACTTGGACAACCGGGGACTTTTATTGGAGATGACCAAATCTACAATGTAATTGTAACAGCTCATGCATTTATTATAATTTTCTTTATAGTAATACCCATTATAATTGGAGGTTTCGGAAACTGGTTAGTACCTTTAATAATTGGTGCACCAGACATAGCTTTCCCTCGTATAAATAATATAAGATTCTGGTTATTACCACCTTCTTTAACATTATTAATTTCAAGAAGTATAGTAGAGATAGGAGCAGGAACTGGTTGAACAGTTTACCCTCCTCTATCTAGTAATGTCTCTCACAGAGGGCCTTCTGTAGACCTAGCAATTTTCTCATTACATTTAGCAGGAGTCTCATCAATTCTAGGAGCAGTAAACTTTATCTCAACTATTATTAATATACGACCCTCAGGAATAACTTTAGAACGAACCCCTTTATTTGTATGATCTGTAGGAATTACTGCACTTCTACTACTTTTATCTTTACCTGTACTAGCAGGAGCTATTACTATACTATTAACTGACCGAAATTTTAACACATCATTTTTTGACCCTACAGGAGGAGGAGATCCTATTTTATACCAACATTTATTCTGATTTTTTGGACATCCAGAAGTTTATATTTTAATTTTACCAGGATTCGGATTAATTTCACATATTATTAGACAAGAAAGAGGAAAACTAGAAGCTTTTGGAACTTTAGGGATAATTTATGCAATACTAGCAATTGGATTACTAGGTTTTATTGTTTGAGCTCACCACATATTTACAGTTGGAATAGATGTAGATACCCGAGCTTATTTCACCTCTGCAACCATAATTATTGCTGTACCTACAGGTATTAAAATTTTCAGTTGATTGGCAACTCTACATGGGTCAAATCTAAAATATACTCCTGCTACTCTATGAGCTCTAGGATTTGTTTTTCTATTCACTATTGGTGGCCTAACAGGAGTTATTCTAGCAAACTCCTCAATTGACATTATCTTACACGATACATATTATGTCGTAGCCCATTTCCACTACGTCTTATCTATAGGAGCAGTATTTGCTATTATAGGAAGATTTATTCAATGATTCCCTTTATTTACAGGCCTTTCTCTAAAAAATAAATGATTAAAAACTCAATTCTTTACTATATTTCTAGGAGTAAATTTGACTTTTTTTCCACAACATTTTCTAGGATTAAGAGGAATGCCCCGACGATATTCAGATTATCCAGATTACTATACTACATGAAATATTATTTCATCTATTGGCTCAACTATATCAATAATCAGAATCATAATATTCATTTCCATTATTTGAGAAGCTTTAATCTCAAAACGAACTATAGCTTTTAGCAATAATATATCTTCAAGAATTGAATGATTACAATTAACCCCTCCTGCAGAACATTCATATTCAGAATTACCTATATTAACATCATTCTAATATGGCAGAATAGTGCAATGAATTTAAGATTCATATATAAAGATCCATCTTTTATTAGAAATGACTAACTGAGGATCTATTAAATTACAAGATTCTATATCTCCTTTAATGGAACAATTAACCTTTTTCCATGATCATACAATTACAATCCTAACAATAATTACTGTTTTAGTCTCTTATATCATAATTAGCTTAATAATAAATATTTTAATTAATCGATTCCTACTAGAAGGACAAACAATTGAATTAATCTGAACAATACTACCTGCCATCACATTAATTTTCATTGCACTTCCTTCCCTTCACTTATTATACCTAATTGATGAAGTAAACAAACCCTTAGTAACCTTAAAAACTATTGGACACCAATGATACTGAAGATATGAATATTCTGACTTTAATAAAATTGAATTTGATTCATACATAAAACCCATAAATGATATACAACCCTATGAATTCCGACTACTTGATGTAGATAACCGAGTAATTCTACCAATAAATACTCAAACACGAGTATTAATCACTGCAGCAGATGTATTACACTCATGGGCAATTCCAAGATTAGGTATTAAAATTGATGCTACTCCAGGACGTCTAAACCAAGGAACACTATACATTAATCAACCTGGCCTATTTTTTGGGCAATGTTCAGAAATCTGTGGAGCAAATCATAGATTTATACCAATTGTAATTGAAGCTGTACCTAGAAAAACTTTCATTAACTGATTAAAATCTTTCTCATTAAGTGGCTGAAATGTAAGCATTGGTCTCTTAAACCAAAACATAGTAAAGTAACTAATACTCTTAATGAAGAATTTAGTTTAATTAAAACATTAACTTGTCAAGTTAAAAATATATTTATTATAATTCTTAATACCACAAATATCTCCATTATGATGAGAACTATTAAATATTATAACAACAAGCATAATAATTTTAACTAGAATTATAATTTACCATAACAAACTTAATAATCCTAAAAGAAATAATAAAATCTATACTAAAAATAAACTTCACTGAAAATGATAACAAATTTATTCTCAACATTTGATCCTGCTACGAGTAAGACATTATCAATAAATTGAATAAGTATTATACTAGTAATTTTACTCATTCCTATAAATTACTGAATTATACCAAATAAAATTATAATTATTAAAAATAATTTAATCAAAACTTTAACACAAGAATTTAAATTATTACTAGGAGTTAACTCAAAAGGATTTACCTTATTATCAATCTCCTTATTATTATATATTCTAATTAATAATCTAATAGGATTATTACCTTATATTTTTACTGGTTCTAGACATATAACATTTACATTAACACTAGCTCTACCTATATGGTTAGCTTTAATACTTTACGGCTGAATTAATCATATAAATCACATATTTGCTCACCTAGTACCTACAGGCACTCCTGGCTTGCTAATACCTTTTATAGTAATTATTGAAACTCTAAGTAATTTAATTCGCCCAGGAGCTTTAGCTGTACGATTAATAGCTAATATAATTGCAGGCCATCTATTAATAAGACTATTAGGTAATAATACAACTAATATAAATATATCTTTAATTTTTATTTTTTTAATCCAAATTATACTAATAATATTTGAAATAGCAGTCGCTATAATTCAAGCTTATGTCTTCTCAATTCTAATGACACTTTACACTAGAGAACTAATTTAATGAAAAGACATAATAATCATCCTTACCATTTAGTAGATTATAGACCATGACCTATTACAGGATCAATTGGAGCAATAACTATGACTTCCGGAATAGTTTTATGATTTCACAAAAATGAGATATACTTATTTCAACTAGGGATATTAATTAATTTATTAACAATATACCAATGATGACGAGATATTGTACGAGAGGGGACATTTCAAGGGAAACATACAATAAAGGTAGTAGATGGATTAAAATTAGGAATAATCCTATTTATTATTTCTGAAGTATTTTTCTTCATCTCCTTCTTCTGAGGATTTTTCCATAGTAGCCTAGCCCCAACTGTAGAATTAGGAATAACTTGACCTCCCCAAGGCATCAAAACATTTAACCCAATAGAAATCCCACTATTAAACACAATAATTCTTTTATCTTCAGGAATTTCTGTCACTTGAGCACATCATAGATTAATAAATAATAGACATAATCAAACAAAAATTTCTCTAATAATTACAGTAATTTTAGGTATTCTATTCACCATTCTACAAGGATTTGAATATTTAGAAGCTAACTTTTGCATTAGAGATTCAATTTATGGATCTACATTCTTCATAGCAACAGGATTCCATGGACTTCATGTCATTATTGGAACAACATTCTTAATTACTTGCCTTATACGACATATAATATTCCATTTCTCAAAAACCCACCATTTCGGATTCGAAGCCGCTGCATGATACTGACACTTTGTTGATGTAGTATGACTTTTCCTTTACATTTCAATTTACTGATGAGGTAGCTGTTCTTTTAGTATAAAAAAATATATTTGATTTCCAATCAGAAGATCTTAAAAATTAAAGAAAGAACAATTATAAAACTAATAATAACTTTAATATTAGCCTTAATAATCGCAAGAGTATTAATATTACTATGTACTTTAATCTCTAAAACTATAAATTCTGATCGAGAAAAAAGATCACCTTTTGAATGTGGATTTGACCCAAAATCAATTACCCGATTACCCTTCTCATTACAATTTTTCCTAATCGCCGTATTATTCTTAATTTTTGACATTGAAGTAGTAATTATTTTACCAATAGTCCTAACGATGAAATTAATAAATAATATCAACTGAATAATCACAATAATTATCTTCATAATAATTTTATTATTAGGACTGTATTATGAATGAAAATTAGGAATATTAGAATGAACTTACTAATAAAATAGGGGTTGTAGTTAAAAATAACATTTAATTTGCAATTAAAAAGAACTAAAACATTAGTCTACCTCACTGACCCAAGTAATGAAGTAATAAAATTACATTTAGTTTCGACCTAAAATTAGGGTTAAATTTACACCCCTTACTTAATTTAACTGAAGCCAAAAATTAGAGGCCTCTTATTGTTAATAAGAAAATTGATATACTCATTATCCAGTTAAAAGGGAAAGAAGTTTCTAAAAGAAGCTGCTAACTATCTTTTATCAGCGGTTAAACTCCGTTATTCCCTTATTTATATAGTTTAATAAAAACAACTCATTTTCATTGAGTAATTGAGAAATAAATCTCTGTAAATTTTACCTAAAAAGTCTTCACTTATCTTAATATCTTCAATATTAAACTTTTAAAATTTAAGCTATTTAGATTTAAACATAAACCAAAAAAGAAAATAAAATAAACCCAGAAAAAAATAACTTTAAACTATTATTCTGTAAAATAAGATTTAATTTACTTAAATAAATACTATATATACCTAAACAACAAGAAAATAAATATTCACCTCAACCTATACTAATAACATCCTCATACAATAAAGTAAAATTAAAACCCTTATAATAAATTATATAAGTACTAAAAGTAGGTAAAAATCACATATTACCAAAAAAATATAATAATAAATTACCAAAAGATAAACCAAAAGGATTATCTAATAAATAAAATTCATTAATTAAATATATTAAAACACCTGAAAATAAAATAATAATTAAAGGAATTAATTTAGGAAAAAAAGGAAGAAAAATAAAAATAGGAGTAGAAAAAATAAATCAAGATAATAAAACACCTGCAAATAAGCCTATCAAAATTAAAAATAATATAGAACTTAATATAATAAAATCTTCTTCATATAAACATAAACTACTAACTCCTAAATAACCATATAAAACATAATATAGTAAACGCATAGTATAAAAAACAGTTAAAGCTATAGAAATAACAAAAATCAAATAAATAAAACTATTAAAATTAATTATCTGTAAATATTCTACAGATAAATCCTTACTATAAAAACCAGATAAAAAAGGAAAACCGCATAAAGACATGTTAGCAACACAAAACCCTATTAAAGTATAAGGAAAATGACTAATTAAAGCTCCTATAAATCGAATATCTTGAGTATCATTTATACAATGAATAATTAAACCCGCACACAAAAACAATAAAGCCTTAAAAAAAGCGTGAGTTAATAAATGAAAAAAAGAAATTTCAAATCTACCAATAAATAAAATACTTATTATTAAACCTAATTGACTTAAAGTAGATAAAGCAATAATTTTCCTTAAATCATACTCAAATCTAGCGCCTAAACCTGACATAAATATAGTTATAATAGAAATAAATAATAATAAAGAAGTATTATAGAACTTAAATAATACATTAAAACGAATCAACAAATAAACCCCTGCAGTTACTAAAGTTGAAGAATGAACCAAAGCAGAAACAGGAGTTGGAGCTGCCATAGCAGCAGGTAATCAAGAAGAAAAAGGAATCTGAGCACTCTTAGTAAAAGCTGCTAAAACTAATAATAATATTAAAATAGAAAATCAAGACAAATCCAAAAATAAATAATATAAAAAATGCCAACTACCATTATTTAAAAACCAGGCAATAGAAAATAAAATAGCAATATCTCCAACACGATTAGTTAAAATAGTAATTATTCCAGCATTATAAGACTTTCAATTTTGAAAATAAATTACTAAACAATAAGAAACTAATCCTAACCCATCCCAACCAATTAAAATTCTAACTAAATTAGGACTAATAATTATAAATATTATAGAAAAAACAAATAAAAGAACTAAATATAAAAACCGCAAAACATTTAAATCTCTTGATATATAAGAATAACTATAATAAATAACCATAGAACTAATCAACAAAACACTTCCTATAAATAATAAAGATATCCAATCAAATAATAAAGTTATAACAAAAGAACAAGAACCTAAAGAAAAAAATTCCCAATCACAAAAAATTACTTTATCAATATTAAAAAAAAATAAACCAGAAAAAAACAAAAATACACCAAAAAATAAATATATAAATGACCAAATCCTGTAAAATTTCATCCTTAGATCTAAGACTAAAAATAGTTCCTACAACACCACAAATTATTATTCTCTTATAAACTACTTAGATAAAATAATTACTAAAGCCATAATATAAAAATATCAACCTTAAGAAAAAGAAAATTCAAAGGAACAAAATGATAAAAAATTAATAAAAATTCACGATAATTACCAGGATAAAAAGAACTAATTCCTGAATAAGTAAAACCATGCTGCGTAATAGAATATAAATAAATACTATAACAACATCTAAAAAAAGATATTAAACCTAAAAAAAATATATTAAGAGAACTTCAACCAATTAAAGAATTTAATAATATACATTCACCTAATAAATTTAAAGAAATAGGTCTAGCGATATTATTAATAATAAATAAAAATCAAAGTATTCTAATTAAAGGTAAAATAGAAATATAACCCCTATTAATAAATAATCTACGAGAACTAGAACGCTCATAAATAATGTTTGCTAAAGCAAACAAACCAGAAGAACATAAACCATGCCCTAATATTAAAACCAAAGAACCTATAAATCCAAAATAACTCAAAGTTATAATACCACAAATTACTATACTCATATGAACAACAGAAGAATATGCAATCAAAGATTTAATATCAACCTGACATAAACATAAAATTCTTAAAAATAAACCCCCAAATAAACTAAATACAATTCAGAACCAAGAAAACTTCAAAGAATAATACCAAATAAAAAAAAACACACGACATATTCCATAACCTCCTAACTTTAATAAAACACCTGCTAAAATTATAGAACCAGAAACAGGGGCCTCCACATGAGCTTTAGGAAGCCAAAAATGAAAAAAAGCCAAAGGCATTTTAACTAAAAAAGCCAAAATTAAACCTAAATATAAAAAAAAATTACAATCCACATACATTAAAAAAATAAATAAAGTATTACAATAATAATAAACAAAAAAAATACTTAATAATAAAGGAAGAGAAGCAAATAAAGTATAAAATAATAAATATAAACCTGCGACTAATCGCTCTGGCTGATATCCTCAACCAAAAATCAAAAATAAAACAGGAACTATTCTTCTTTCAAAAAATAAATATAGTATTAACAAATTAGTAGTTCTAAACGTCAAAATTAATATAAATATTATAAAATATAAAACTCACATAAATTCATTTATATTATTTAAATGAAACTTAACTTGCATTCTAGCTAATAATATTAATATAATAACTCACACAGTTAAAAAAACTATACAATAAGAGAAAGTATCTATACCAAATCCATAACTCAATCCATTAAAATATAAACCTGAAGGAAATAATAATAAAAAAAAAGAAAGAATTAATAAAGAAACTGTAAATAACCATCAACAATTCAAAATAGGGATTAATATAACCATTATAAATAAATACTTTACCATCTTAAAATAGATAAACTAGACAAGAAATCATTACCATGACTACGAATCATACTAACCAAGACCCCTAACCCTAAAGCCCCTTCACATACAGAAAAAACCAAGAAAAACAAAATAAAATAAATTTCACAGCCTGATCATAATAAAAATATAAAAAATATAAAATAAAGAGATAAAACTAAGAATTCTATTCTAAATAAAGTTAATAATAGATGCTTATGACTTAAACAAAAAACAACTACACCTCTTACAAATATAATAATTAATGATAAAATAATAATTATATAATAAAAATTATTATATAAACCCAAAATAAAGAAAAATCTCTCCCTTAGTCCCCAAAACTAAAATTCTAAATAAACTACACTCTGGTGAAATTATATATACGTTCACAACCCTTCTTCTCCCTCTAAAGAGGGAGAAATTGTTTTAATAGTTTAAAAAAAAACAATAGTTTTGTAAACTATTATTAGGATATAATCCTTTAAAACTATTTATTTATCTATTATAATTATAAATATGATTTCATTTATATTAATTTGAGTAAATCACCCTATTAGAATAGGTCTGCTGATCATTGCCCAAACATTAAATATTTCTATAATGATTGGACTTTATTCTGGAAGTTTCTGATTCTCTTATATTATTATCATTGTCATATTAAGAGGAATACTAGTTTTATTTATTTATATAGCAAGAATTGCATCAAATGAAAAATTTCATACACCTATTAAAACTATTTACCTAGCAAGTATTATTTTAAGAATTGGGCTAATTATACAAGTTGTAATAGAATTAGAATTAACAAGAAAAAATAAACTTCAACTATTAACAAACACAGAAATCCTAACATTAATTAATATAATAAATAATAAAAAAATTGTAATTTTAATAGTATTATATTTATTTTTCAGAATATTTATTATCTCCTCAATTGTTAATATTTCAAAAGGACCTTTACGAGTAAATAAATAATGAATAAACCTTTACGAAAAACCCACCCATTAATTAAAATTATTAATAGATCTTTAATTGATTTACCTTCTCCTTCAAATATTTCCCTCTGGTGAAATATAGGATCTATACTAGGAGTCTGTTTAATTATTCAATTAATTTCAGGTGTATTTCTAGCTATACACTATACTGCCCATATTGATTTAGCATTCAATAGAGTAATCCATATCTGTCGAGATGTAAATAATGGGTGATTATTACGTTATACTCATGCAAATGGAGCATCATTATTCTTTATTTGCTTATATTTACACGTAGGACGAGGTATATATTATGGCTCTTATATATTAATAATGACTTGAAATGTCGGAATTATCCTTTTACTAATAGTTATAGCTACAGCTTTTTTAGGTTATGTTCTACCTTGAGGTCAGATATCTCTATGAGGAGCAACAGTTATTACTAATTTACTTTCCGCTATCCCTTACTTAGGAAATGATTTAGTAAAATGACTATGAGGTGGCTTCTCAGTAGATAATGCAACTTTAAATCGATTTTTTACATTACACTTCTTATTACCTTTCATTATTTCTGCTTTAGTATTAATTCATTTACTTTTTTTACACCAAACAGGAAGTAATAATCCTCTAGGTATTAATAGAAATTATGATAAAATTCCTTTTCACCCCTTTTTTTCAATTAAAGATATAATAAGAATACTTATTATTTTAATAATATTTTCAATATTATTAATAATAGAACCTTTAATATTAGGAGACCCTGAAAATTTTATTCCTGCAAACCCTTTAGTAACACCAGTGCATATTCAACCTGAATGATATTTTCTTTTTGCTTATGCAATTCTTCGATCAATTCCTAATAAATTAGGAGGAGTAATTGCTATAATTAGATCTATTATTATTATTGCTATTTTACCATTTACTAATAAATCAAAATTTCAAGGAATTACTTTTTATCCTATTAACAAATTAATATTCTGAACTTTTACATCTACAATTATTCTATTAACATGAATTGGAGCTCGGCCAGCAGAAGAACCTTTTATTTTAACTGGGCAAATTCTAACAGTAATTTACTTTCTATACTTTTTAATTTCCCCAATAATAATTAAACTTTGAGAAAAATAGTTAATTAAACTTTAGATAAGTTTATATTTTGAAAATATAAAAAAATGGTTAAATTCCATTATTAACTTATACACTTAATTTAATGAAAATATTACACATTAAAATTATTAAAAACATTGAGAAAAAAATAAAAATATTAAGAGATAAAGGAAGAAATACCCTTCAGGTTAAATACATCAATTTATCATAACGAAATCGAGGTAAAGTACCTCGAACTCAAATAAATCAAAAAATAATTAATGATAATTTAATATAAAAAAATAAAGAATTAAAATCCCCTCCCAAAAAAATAATTACAGTTAATAATCTTATAAAAATAATTCTTATATATTCAGATAAAAAAATAAAAGCAAAGCTTGCCCCTCTATATTCAACATTAAATCCTCTAACTAATTCTCTTTCACCTTCAGCAAAATCAAAAGGCGCTCGATTAGTCTCAGCTAAACAACTAGATAATCAACAAATTCAAAGGGGAAAAGAGAAAAAAATAAATCAGACTTCTGACTGAAAAAGTATAAAATTAGAAAGATTAAAACTACCAATAAAAATAAATATACATAAAACAATTAAAGCTATACTTACCTCATAAGAAATTGTTTGAGCAACTGCTCGAAGACCTCCTAATAAAGCATATTTAGAATTAGATGATCAACCTGATAATATAACCCCGTAAACTCCTAAACCTGTACAACACAAAAAAAAAAGTAAACCTAACATAAACCCATAAATATTAGAAGCCTGTGGAAATAAACTCCATATTATAAAAGATAAAAGTAACATAAAAATAGGAGAAATATAATAAATTAAAAAATTAGATATATAAGGTAAAGTTTGTTCCTTAAAAAATAACTTTAACCCATCTGCAAAAGGCTGAAATAATCCTAAAACCCCTACTTTATTAGGCCCTTTACGCAATTGAATATACCCTAAAACCTTTCGCTCCAGTAACACTACAAACCCGGAAGATAATAAAACCATAACAACTAGAATTAAATAATTACATAAAAACAATATTATCTGTAATAACAATTACATTCATAAATTCTAAATTTATTGCACTATTCTGCCAAGATAATAATATTAATCAATAATTAATTAAGTATTAAAAATATTAGGTCCTTTCGTACTATAATATTAATTAATAATTGTAGATAGAAACCAACCTGGCTCACGCCGGTTTGAACTCAGATCATGTAAAGATTTAAAGGTCGAACAGACCTAGAAATTAAGCTCCTGCACTATAAATCTAACTTTAATCCAACATCGAGGTCGCAAACTACTCCATCAATAAGAACTCTCCAGAGTAATAACGCTGTTATCCCTAAGGTAAATTAATCTTATAATCCATATAAAAGGATCAATAAAACATTAATTTATGATTATTTAATAATAGAAGTTAATAATTTTCTACTGTCACCCCAACACAAATTAAAATACCAAGATACTGTAAAATAAACTATAGCAAAAAATTAATATTATAATTAAATTTCTATAGGGTCTTCTCGTCCCACAACTTAATTTAAGCTTTTTTACAAAAAAATTAAATTTAATTATAATTTAAATTAAGAAAGTTCACCTTTTGTCCAACCATTCATTCCAGCCTCCAATTAAAAGACAAATTATTATGCTACCTTTGTATAGTTAAAATACTATAGCAATTTAAAATAATCATTGAGCAGGTCAGACTTAAAATTAATTAACATATAAGACATGTTTTTGTTAAACAGGCAAAGGAAATACTTGCCGAGTTCCTAAATTTAAATTTAAAATCTACTAATTTTATCATTAAATCAAAAATAAAATTATTTAATTTTTATACCTTATATAAATATAAATTATATATAAATAAATTAATTTAAAAAATTAATTATAACAAAATAGAAGATGGCCATTTCTAAACCTACAGTTAAAAAATATTTATAATAATTATACATAATAAAATTAAGCTAATCCCTAATAATATTAAATTATTCTAATTAAATTAAATTAAATTATAAATTAACTAAAATAATTCTAAATTAAATTTAATTCTAAGATAACCAGATATTTAAAGTTGAATAACATATAATTACTAAAATTAAATTCTAAATTATTATATAACATAAAATTACATTTAATTTTATCTCCTTTAATTTCGGGAAAATTAATATCATTAAATTTTAATAAATAAACCCTGATACAAAAGGTACTGAAATAATCATACTTTTACATAAATATTATTAACCCTTTACAGTACTAATATACTATCATTAAAATAAATATTTCAATAAAATATACTAAAATTAAATATTATTTTAATTAAATTAAATTAATAATATAAATTAATAATAAAATAATAATTAAATCAAGTTAAGTTGAATTGCACAACTATAAATATTATTGTAAATAATAACCTCCCTAAGAATAACTTGATTATAAATCCAACTCCACTTTCCAATAGAATTACTTTGTTACGACTTATCTCACCTTAATGAGAGTGACGGGCGATATGTGCATAATTTAGCGCCTAAATCAAAATTAGAAGATACTAAAATTTACCTTTAAATCCTTTTTCATATAAAATATTAATAATAATAATCTAATAAAATACATTAAATGTAATCCATTTCAACCTTTAATATTACTGCACCTTGACCTGACATTACTTAAATAATAATAAAAGAAAATAAAACCTAATAGAACATTCTAATGACAGAGATATACAAACCAAAAATAAAGTTAAATCCAACGTGGACTATCGATTACAGAACAGATTCCTCTAAAGAGATTAAATTACCGCCAAAATCTTTTAATTTAAAGATCATAACTATTAATACCAAAAACTAAAACTTTTAAGCCCAAAATAATAGGGTATCTAATCCTAGTTTAAAATTTGAGTTTCATATTTAATATTAAACCTAGAATTTATATAAATTTAAAATTTCACCTAACAAATTTATTTAACATTCCAAAATAATTAACTAAATATTTTATAAAAAAAGTAATTAGAATAAATTGTATAACCGCGTTTGCTGGCACAATTTTAAACTATTCTAACAAAAATTAACTAATACTAAAATAATTTATTTTAATAAAATTTTCAACTGCGAATATTTTATCATTCCTCTTTAAGAGATTTAAAGCCATCTCACAAAAATTCACATGTAAAATCATTTTTTAATTACTTATAATAGATAGAATCAATCTATTTTATAAAAAAAAATTTCCTACTTGCTGGCGGCCCATATAAATATATATCCCCCTCCTCCCAGCTCAGTAAATATTTACACATGTACAATACATTTATATAAATGCTTGACTCAGTAGGTTGTTGCATATGTAGGATACATATATATAAATAATGGATAGCTAGAAACACGCCTAAATAATTCACCATTTCTCTTCAATATATTTTTTTTTATTTATCCCTTATAGATCGTTGTGACCAACTCATTAATTATTGATTTTATACTCTTACTACAACTAAATACTCACATATCTTGTTTTCCCTTTACTCTTTGTAAACATCTTGGTGATAACTGAATTCCTATTGATTTTATACTCTTACTACAACTAAATACTCACATATCTTGTTTTCCCTTTACTCTTTGTAAACATCTTGGTGATAACTGAATTCCTATTGATTTTATACTCTTACTACAACTAAATACTCACATATCTTATATCTCCCCCTCCGGCAGGGCCTATCCCTTGGATATAAAAATAAATAAAATTAAAATCTATAATTTAAGATTTCCAAAAATTTTCCCCCATGAAAATTTTAGTGGAAATTTATTAAACTATTCCATTATTTTATATAATGAAAACAAAAAGCTGGCGGCTCAATAAAAATATCATTCATCCTGACCTACAATATATGTATTTTAACATAAAAACCCTTACTAATAATTCCAGGCAGCATGCCTTTTAAAACCCTTACTAATAATTCCAGGCAGCATGCCTTTTAAAACCCTTACTAATAATTCCAGGCAGCATGCCTTTTAAAACCCTTACTAATAATTCCAGGCAGCATGCCTTTTAAAACCCTTACTAATAATTCCAGGCAGCATGCCTTTTAAAACCCTTACTAATAATTCCAGGCAGCATGCCTTTTAAACCCCTTACTAATAATTCCAGGCAGCATGCCTTTTAAAACCCTTACTAATAATTCCAGGCAGCATGCCTTTTAAAACCCTTACTAATAATTCCAGGCAGCATGCCTTTTAAACCCCTTACTAATAATTCCAGGCAGCATGCCTTTTAAAACCCTTACTAATAATTCCAGGCAGCATGCCTTTTAAACCCCTTACTAATAATTCCAGGCAGCATGCCTTTTAAACCCCTTACTAATAATTCCAGGCAGCATGCCTTTTAAACCCCTTACTAATAATTCCAGGCAGCATGCCTTTTAAACCCCTTACTAATAATTCCAGGCAGCATGCCTTTTAAACCCCTTACTAATAATTCCAGGCAGCATGCCTTTTAAAACCCTTACTAATAATTCCAGGCAGCATGCCTTTTAAACCCCTTACTAATAATTCCAGGCAGCATGCCTTTTAAAACCCTTACTAATAATTCCAGGCAGCATGCCTTTTAAACCCCTTACTAATAATTCCAGGCAGCATGCCTTTTAAAACCCTTACTAATAATTCCAGGCAGCATGCCTTTTAAACCCCTTACTAATAATTCCAACTAGCATAAATTATGTACCGGGAAGTATCTTATTTTTTTCTTTAATTAATTATACATTTCCATCCTAAAAATGTTGCCCCATAAACATTTTTGTAAAAATGGATGTTAAATTAATAATACATTAAAGGAAATTAGGAATACCCCATTATTACTAAAACCCTGATGTATTAAAGTTGTACAGGCAGGAAATCCTTTGGTACCGGAAACAATTTTATTTTTTTCTATAATTAATTATACATTTCCATCCTAAAAATGTTGCCCCATAAACATTTTTGTAAAAATGGATGTTAAATTAATAATACATTAAAGGAAATTAGGAATACCCCATTATTACTAAAACCCTAATGTATTAAAGTTGTACAGGCAGGAAATCCTTTGGTACCGGAAACAATTTTATTTTTTTCTTTAATTAATTATACATTTCCATCCTAAAAATGTTGCCCCATAAACATTTTTGTAAAAATGGATGTTAAATTAATAATACATTAAAGGAAATTAGGAATACCCCATTATTACTAAAACCCTGATGTATTAAAGCTGCACAGGCAGGAAATCCTTTGGTACCGGAAACAATTTTATTTTTTTCTATAATTAATTATACATTTCCATCAAA